TTGCATACCTTGCTCGACTACTTTACGAATAGCGTTTCCTGCTGCGGTTTGAGCAGCAAACGGTGTCCCTCTTTTTGCCCCTTTGAACCCGCAAGTGCCGGCGGAGGCCCAAGAAACCACTCGACCTCGTACATCTGTAACAGTCACAATGGTATTGTTGAAACCGGCTTGAACATAAATAACCCCTTTTGGTATTTTACGTGCACCCTTGCGTGAATTAATACGCCTATTCCTATGTGAACCAATTCTTGGTATGGGTTTTGCCATATTTTATTGTCTCATAAATATGAGTCAGAGATATATGGAAATATCCATTTCATGTCAAAACAAATCTTTTCTTGTTTTTTTTTTGTACATCATTTGTACATCGAGTCCGTTATAAAGTCTCCTTTATTAGTAGACTTATTATCCTTGTCGTTGTTTATGTTTCGGGTTGGAACAAATTACTATAATTCGTCCCCGCCTACGAATTAGTCGACATTTTTCACAAATTTTACGAACAGAGGCTCTTATTTTCATATTTTTCATTCCTTACTTTAATTCCGAATCTGTTTCTTGGAAGAAAATAAGTTTCTTGAAATTTGAAATCTCGTATTCCGGAATGTAGGAGTGGAAAAGCAACTTAATCGGTTGAATCCTTGTTACGGAGTCTATAAATTATACGTCCTCTAGTTGAATCATAACGGCTTATTTCAATTTTAACTCTATCCCCGGGTAGGATTCGTATAAAACTACGCCGTATCCTTCCTGAAACATAACCTAGAACCAGATCCTCATTATCTAAACGAACCCGGAACATACCGTTAGGAAGTGATTCAATAATTAAACCTTCATGAGTCGATTTTTCTTCTTTCATTCCAGGTAAAACCCCTGTAAAGTTTCAACTGATGGAGGAGGAGTGATATTAGATAACCCGTCCTTTCTCTTTTTTTCAAAAATAGGAAATTTCGGATCCAATTCGTATATCAGAGGGATTACCATATATAACATAAAATTTCTCCGCCAATTCTTTCTAGTCGAGCCTCTCGGTCTGTCATTATACCTCTCGAGGTAGAAAGAATTAGAATCCCTATTCCACCTAAAATTCTAGGAAGTCGTTGATAATTAGAATAGATTCGTAGACCGGGGCGGCTGACCTGTTTTAAATTTAAAAATTTTGTATTATAAGGTCCTTTCCTATTCCTTCTATGTCGTAGAGTTAAAACCAAAAAATATTTGTTTTTTTCCTGATGTTTCCTCACGTTTTCGATAAAACCTTCTCGTAAAAGTATTTTAACAAGGGTTTCCGTAATTTTAGTCGATGTTATTCGAACCGTTCCCTTTCGATTCATGTCAGCATTTCGTATCGAGGTTATTATATCGGCAATGGTGTCTCTACTCATGATGCCCTAAAATTTGTGGTGCTCCGAATTTTTATATAATCAACATGCTTTTCTTCGTTTATTCTTTTTTTGTAAATGTAAAAAGGAAAGGTATATACGTGATACATAATCTACTACTCGATTTCATTCAAATAGCCTACCATATCTGGTGGTTTATAATACCTCGGGGGCTAATGAAACGATTTTTGTAAAGTTTAATTGTCGCAATTCTCGGGCGATTGCACCAAAAACGCGAGTTCCTTTTGGATTTCCTTTTTGATCAATAATAACCGCAGCATTGTCATCATATCGTATTATCATACCGTTGTCGCGTTTGAGTTCTTTGCGGGTACGTACAATTACAGCTCGGATCACTTCTGACCTTTCTAAAGGCATATTTGGTATTGCTTCTTTTATTACAGCAACGATAATGTCACCAATATGAGCATATCGACGGTTGCTAGCTCCTATGATTCGAATACACATTAATTCTCGAGCCCCACTGTTGTCTGCCACATTCAAGTGGGTTTGTGGTTGAATCATATCATTTTTGAATCTTTCAATGCAAAGGCGAAAAAAGAAAAAGAAATATTTTTTGTTCAAAACTTTGTCCAGTCCAAAAAAAATGGCGGTTGTTTTTTTATCCCAACGTTTGTTTCTACATTCCTATTCTGAAATAAGAAATTGAGTTCGTACAGGCATTTTGGATGCCGCTATTGAGATAGCTTTTCTGGCAATTTTTTCTGTTACCCCGCTTATTTCATAAAGTATTCGCCCCGGTTTGACAACAGCTACCCAATATTCGGGAGATCCTTTCCCCGAACCCATACGTGTTTCCGCAGGTCTTACTGTAACCGGTTTGTCTGGAAATATACGTACCCACAGTTTTCCACCACGACGCGCATTTCGTGTCATTGCCCGCCGCCCCGCTTCTATCTGTCTAGACGTAATCCAAGCGGGTTCAAGTGCCTGAAGAGCATATCTGCCGAAACAAATACGATTCCCTCGATAAGAGATTCCCTTCATCCTTCCTCTATGTTGTTTACGGAATCGAGTTCTTTTGGGGTTATAGTAGATGGTTCTTTTTCAATCCCATCTCTATTACAGAACCGGACATGAGAATTTTTTCTCATCCGGCTCCTCGCGAATGAAATGATCCAAACAAAAGTATCTATATCTATTTAGAGAATTCAAAAGAGAATTTATAATATAATTTCTAATAGAAGTTATATAAATAAAATAATAACTATAGTTATAACAAATCTTTGTTTTCTTTTCGCTTTTATCGTATCAGATCGCCTATATTTTAGCAATTCAATAAGCAAAAAATGTCGCGGGCGAATATTTACTCTTTCAATATCTATTTCTGTTGTAGGGCTAGTTCATGATTGTTCAGAATAGATGAAGTGGTCTCTGGTTTATTCCGCCATCCCGCCCGCTGAACCGTTTGTATTCATTTTAAATTGAATCTTCTGTATTCATAGGTTCCGTCGTTCCCACCGCTTCTTGATTAATGGGTAGGCCTGAATTTGACAACGGAGCTTTTACTTTTTTTTGAGTCAATATTCTTAGTCTTTATTGGCTCGAGGCTCTTTATTTTTGTGCTGCGAAGAGATTCATATAATGATAGATGAATCTGTATTGATGCTTTATTACACTGCCCTTTGTGAGATGATTCATCGGCCTTACATATTGGAATTTTATATCATTGGTAGATTTTTCTATCTTTCTCTCACCTTCCATTTATCCACATCCTTTTGTTTATGCCAAAGCGAATTCAGTTGCTGCAACGATAAAACAAATATATCCTATCTTGACTGCTTCTTTGGATCCAGATAATTTAAAGTGATGAGTTAGTTATTAGTTTACATAACATATTTTTTTGTTAAGATTTTTTCTTAATCCTAACAAAAACCAACGAGTCACACACTAAGCATAGCAATTCGGCCAAAGGGGTGTCAATCGAGTTTTTATTCAACCTTATAGAATTAGAATTAATCATTTTTCTTTTTTGTTCCGTCTTGGATAGAAGGGAAAGGCAAGTAAGAGCTTATTATTCTATTCCTCGTCGATAAATATCCAAATTTTTATACCTAAAACCCCATATATAGTTCGAACTGTATAGGCACAATAATCAATTTTGGCGTGAATGGTTTGTAGGGGAACTCTACCTTCTCTGATCCATTCGATACGTGCAATTTCTTTTCCGTCGATACGCCCTGCAATTTGTATTTGAATTCCTTTTGTATCAGCCTGTTCGGCCAGTTCAATAGCCTTTTTCATCGCTTTTCGAAAAGAGACCCTATTTTTTAATTGTCCGGCTATAAATTCCGCAAGAATATGAGGGTGTCTGTAAGGTTTTTCAATTCTTGTAATAGCAATGTTGAGTTTTCGGTTTACAGAATTTAATTCTTTTTGTACATTCATCTGTAGTTCTTCGACGCCTCGTGGTCTATTTTCTATTAATAACTTGGGGAATCCCATATAGATTATGACCTGGATCAGATCAATTCTTTTTTGAATTTCTATACGTGCAATTCCCTCGACACCAGAAGATGTTTTCATGTTTTGTTGAGCATAATTCTTGATACAATCCCGTATTTTTTGATCTTCTTGTAAACCCTCAGAATAATTTTTTGGTTGTGCAAACCAAATGGAATAATGACTTTGGCTTGTACCAAGTCTGAAACCAAGTGGATTTATTTTTTGTCCCATATTGCCCCACTAGACTTTAAACGTAAATTGCTAGGTAAATACTTTTCTCGATTATCTAATGTTTGATATGTTTCATAGTAGGATATATCTTTTAATACAATAGTAATATGACAGGTGGGTCTTTTTATCATATAACTACGCCCTCGAGCTCGAGGTTTTAATTTTTTCCTGGTAGTTCCTTTGTTGACTTCCGCTTTCCAAACTATTAAATCTTCTTTTTCGAAACCGTTATTGTGTTTAGCGTTTGCTGCTGCGGAATAAATCAATTTAAAAATGGGATAACATGCTCGATAAGGCATGAGTTCGAGTATCATAAGCGTTTCCTTATAGGAACGTCCGCGTATCTGATCAATTACTCTTCGTGCCTTGTGAACAGACATAGGTATATATTGGCCTAAAGCAGATACTTCAGTCAGCGACTTTGTTTTTCTCATAAGTTTTACCTCTGCATTAATGAAGGATAAGCATCTCTATTTATTAATTATTAACAATTATTAACGACGAGATCTATTATCGTTTTTTGCATGTCCCCGGAAATTTAGAGTCGGTGCAAATTCGCCCAATTTGTGGCCGACCATACGATCCGTTATATAAACAGGCAAATGCTCTCTTCCGTTATGGATCGCAATAGTGTGGCCAATCATTGTGGGGATAATGGTAGATGCCCGGGACCAAGTTACTATGATTTCTTTTTCCTCCTTTGTGTTAAGCTTATCAATTTTTCTTAATAAATGATTCGCGACAAAAGGATTTTTTTTTAGTGAACGTGTCACGGTTAATTACTCCTATTTTTTTTATTTAAAGACGAAGAAACTAATTCCAATTTCTCTCCTATTTACTACGTCGACGAATAATCAAATTATCACTATATTTATTCCTTTTTCTACTTCTTCTTCCAAGTGCAGGAAAGCCCCATTTATTTGT